AACCTGGTGGAATTGGGAGAAGCTGTAGGTATTATTGCGGGCCAATCGATTGGAGAACCAGGCACTCAACTAACATTAAGAACTTTTCATACAGGTGGAGTATTCACAGGGGGTACTGCAGAACATGTGCGAGCCCCAACTAATGGAAAAATTCAATTTAATGAGAATTTTGTTCATCCTACGCGTACACGTCATGGGCATCCTGCTTTTTTATCTTATATAAACTTGTATGTAACTATTGAAAGTGATGATATTTTTCATAATGTGACTATTCCACCAAATAGTTTTTTATTAGTTCAAAATGATCAATATGTAAAATCAGAACAAGTGATTGCTGAGATTCGTGGGGGAACATACACTTTGAATTGGAAGGAGAAAGTTCGAAAACATATTTATTCTAACTCACAGGGAGAATTGCATTGGAGTACTAATGTATATCACTCATCTGAATCTGAATTTGAATATAGTAATGTACATATCTTACCAAAGACAAGCCATTTATGGATATTATCAGGAAGGTCATGCAGGTGGAGTACACTCTCTTCTTCATTCTTCAAGGACCAAGATCAAATAAACATTTACTCGCGTTCTATTGGAGAAAGATCTATTTGTAACCCCTTTTTAAAAAAAAAAAAATTAAAAAATGACCTAGTAAGACATAAATTGTTTAGTTCTAACCCTTATGATAAAAAAGAAAGTGGGATTCCAGATTATTCAGAATTTTATCCAATTAGATGTATGTCTCATTTTCATTTTATACATCCTACTTTTTCCCACACGACTTTGGATTTATTGGCAAAGAGACGAAGAAATAGATTCATCATTCCATTTCCATTCGAATTGATTCAAGAGCTAGACAAACAATTAATGTCCTCTTCCGATATCTCGATTGAAATACCCATGAATGGTATTTTTCGTAAAAATAGTATTCTTGTTTATTTCGACGATCCGCAATACAGAATAAAAAGTTCAGGAATTCCTAAATATAGGACTATTGGAATTACTCCCACTTTAAAAAAAAAGGATTTAATTGAATATCAAGGAATAAAAGAATTTAAACCAAAATACCAAATAAAAGTCGATCGATTTTTTTTCATTCCCGAAGAAGTGCATATTTTACCCGAATCTTCTTCCCTAATGGTAAGGAACAATAGTATCATTGGAGTCGATACACCAATCACTTTAAATATAAGAAGTCGAATAGGCGGATTGGTGCGAATGGAGAAGAAAAAAAAAAAAATGGAATTACAAATATTTTCGGGGAATATCCATTTTCCCGAAGAGATGGATAAGATATACCGACACAGTGGCATTTTGATACGACCCGAAAGGTTAAAAAAAAAAGATTCTAAGAAATCAAAAAAAAAAAAAAATTGGATCTATGTCCAATGGATCACAACTATAAAGAAAAAGTCTTTTTTTTTGGTTCGACCCGTAATTCTATATGAAATAACGAATAGTATCAATTTAGTAAAACTTTTTCCTCAAGATCTGTTCCAGGAAAGGGATAATTTGGAACTTAAAGTTCTCAATTATATTCTTTATGGAAATGGAAAATCAATTCGTAGAATTTCTGACACAAGCATTCAATTAGTTCGGACTTGTTTAGTATTGAATTGGGATCAAGAAAAAAAAAATTCTTCTATCGAAGAATCCCGTGCTTCTTTTGTTGAAGTAAATACAAATGGTTTGATTGGATATTTCCTAAGAATTGACTTAACAAAATCCTATATTTCGTATATCAGAAAAAGGAATGACTCGTCCGGTTCAGAATGGATCTCGAATAATGAGTCAGATCGAATCAATATCAATCCATTTTTTTCTATTTATTCCAAGGCAAAAAGTAAACAATCACATATCCAAAATCATGGAACTATTCGTATGTTGTTGAACAGAAATACGGAATGCCAATCTTTGACAATTTTGTCATCATCTGATTGTTTTCAAATAGGACCATTAAGCAATGTAAAATATCACAACGGGCTAAGGCTAAAAAAGATAGTTAAAAAAACGAAGAAAGATCTTAAGAATTCATTAGGCCCTTTAGGAATAGCACTTCAAGTTGCAAATTCTTATTCATTTTACCTCTTAATAACTCATAATCAGATCTCGATGAATAAGAATTTGCAACTTGACAAGTTTCCTTTAACTTGTCAAATTTTTAAATATTATTTAATGGACGAAAACGAGATAATTTATAAGCTCAATCCATGCAGCAACATCATTTTAAATCCATTCCGTTTGACTTGGCATTTTCTCCATCATAATTATGATCATAAATATTGTGAAAAAACGTTTACAATAATTAGCCTGGGGCAATTTATTTGTGAAAATATATGTTTAGCTCAAACAAAAAGTAGACTACACCTAAAATCGGGGCAAGTTTTGATTGTTCAAATTGATTCTGTATTAATAAGATCGGCTAATACCTATTTGGCAACTCCGGGAGCAACAGTTCATGGCCATTATGGAGAAATCCTTTTTGAAGGGGATGTTTTAGTTACATTTATTTATGAAAAATCGAGATCTGGTGATATAACACAAGGTCTTCCAAAAGTGGAACAGGTATTAGAAGTGCGTTCGATTGATTCAATATCGATGAACCTAGGAAAGAGAGTTGACGCTTGGAACGAGGATATAACAAAAATTCTCGGCATTCCCTGGGGATTTTTTATTGGTGCTGAGCTAACTATTGCCCAAAGTAGAATTTCTTTGGTTAATAAAATCCAAAAAGTTTACCGATCCCAAGGAGTGCACATACATAATAGACATATAGAAATTATTGTACGTCAAATAACATCAAAGGTATTGGTTTCAGAAGATGGAATGTCTAATGTTTTTTCACCCAGCGAATTAATTGGATTGTTGCGAGCTGAACGAGCGGGGCGTGCCTTGGAAGAAGTAATTTATTACCGAGCTCTATTATTTGGAATTACAAAAACATCTCTGAATACCCAAAGTTTCATATCCGAAGCGAGTTTTCAAGAAACTGCTAGAGTTTTAGCAAAAGCAGCTCTCCGAGGTCGTATCGATTGGTTGAAAGGTCTAAAAGAGAACGTAGTTTTGGGGGGAATGATACCCGTTGGTACCGGATTCAAAAAAGTGATACACCCTTTAAAGCTAAGACAACATACCAAGATTGCCCCGGAAACAAAAAAAAAGAATTTCTTCAAGGAAGAAATAAAAGATATTTTGTTCCACCACAGAGAATTAAGAATTTTTGAATTTCTTTAAGAATTTATGCGATACGTCACAGCAATTATTTTCTAGGATCAAATGATTCCTAAAAACGGATTCACCCCTTTTAAGAGAAGAGGGGTCGTTTGATTAAACTTTTAAAAAGAAAAAAGGAAAAAAAATGAATGGCCTGACCATGTATCAACGGCCAGTCTTCGATAGAAGAGAAGGTTCCATTGGAACAAAATCTTATTTTTCTATTTCAGGACACCCTGTCTCTTTTTTTTTTGTGGGGATCAATGACAAAAAGATATTGGAACATAACTTTGGAAGAGATGATGGAAGCAGGAATTCATTTTGGTCATGGTACTAGTAAATGGAATCCTAGAATGGCACCTTATATATCCACAAAACGTAAAGGTATTCATATTATAAATCTTACTAGAACCGCTCGCTTTTTATCGGAAGCTTGTGATTTAGCTTTTGATGCAGCAAATAAGGGGAAACAATTCTTAATTGTTGGCACAAAAAATAAAGCAGCTGATTCAATAGCACGAGCTGCAATAAAAGCTCGATGTCATTATGTTAATAAAAAATGGCTCGGTGGCATGTTAACCAATTGGTATACTACAGAAACAAGACTTCAGAAGTTCAGGGATTTGAGAACGGAACAAAAGACGGGCAGAATCAACAGTCTTCCAAAAAAGGATACCGCTATGTTGAAGAGACAATTATCTCACTTGGAAACCTATCTCGGTGGCATTAAATATATGACGGGATTACCCGATATTGTGATAATCGTTGATCAACAAGAGGAATTTAACGCTCTCAGAGAATGTATCACTTTGGGAATTCCAACGATTTGTTTAATTGATACAAATTGCGACCCCGATCTCGCGGATATTTCGATTCCAGCTAATGATGATGCTATAGCCTCAATCCGATTAATTCTTAACAAATTAGTTTTTGCAATTTGTGAGGGTCGTTCTAGCTATATACGAAATTCTTAATTAATAATAATTTTTTATAAAAGAAATTATTCAGTTGGGAATTTCAGAGATTTTTAGAATCGGTTAGTATACTCTTACTAAATTACTAAATCGCGCAAAAAACAAAAAAAAAAAGAAATATTATGTGATTAGTCAGTATTCAAAATATAAGATTTAAGCAGACAAAAAAAGAGAGATGGTTGAATCAAAATAATTTATTTCAAGTTCTATTTCTTTTAGAGGGCGGGGCAATATGAATATTCTATTATGTTCCATCAACACATTAAAACGATTATACGATATATCTTCCGTGGAAGTAGGTCAACATCTCTATTGGCAATTAGGGGGGTTCCAAGTGCATGCCCAAGTACTTATTACTTCTTGGGTTGTAATTGCTATCTTATTAGTTTCAGCCATTCTAGTTGTTAGAAATCCGCAAACCATTCCCACTTTCGGTCAGAATTTCTTTGAATATGTTCTTGAATTCATTCGAGATGTGAGCAAAACCCAAATTGGGGAAGAATATGGTCCGTGGGTTCCCTTTATTGGAACTTTGTTTCTATTTATTTTCGTTTCGAATTGGTCAGGGGCTCTTTTGCCTTGGAAAATTATACAGTTACCTCATGGGGAGTTAGCTGCACCGACAAATGATATAAATACTACTGTTGCATTAGCTTTACTTACATCAGTAGCATATTTCTATGCGGGTCTTTCAAAAAAAGGATTATCTTATTTTGGTAAATACATCCAACCAACTCCAATCCTTCTACCTATTAACATCTTAGAAGATTTCACAAAACCCTTGTCGCTAAGTTTTCGACTTTTCGGAAATATATTAGCTGATGAATTAGTAGTTGTTGTTCTTGTTTCTTTAGTTCCCTTAGTAGTTCCTATACCAGTCATGTTTCTTGGATTATTTACAAGCGGTATTCAAGCCCTTATTTTTGCAACTTTAGCTGCAGCTTATATAGGTGAATCCATGGAAGGCCATCATTAACAAATTTACGAAATAATATTTTTTTTCTTAGTTTAGCTCGCCACAATGTATGTGCGACTCAAGATAATATACTTAGAGAACATAAATTCATAAAAAAAAATATAGAAAATAAGTTTTGGAATCTTTTTATTTTATATTATTTGAATATTATAAATATTATTTGAATATTATAATAGAAAGGGTAAAATCAAATGCAATCAATAAGGTATAAATAAGATAAGTATATGATTTTAAGTGATATTCAAATAGAAAAGATTGCTGTGGAATTGTAAAAAAAAAAAGGAGTAGTGAAGGAAGTCGAACTAAGTGTATATAATCTAATATATATAAAACTTTTTTTTTTTAAGTTTCAAAGAATGATTCTTGAATCCAATTGAATCTAAGACACGAAGAATTGGTTTACGGTATGGAAGAAATACATGTATATGTGGTATTAGATATATAACTAGTTATATATGAACTAACTATAAATATAGTTTTCTAAATTTGTCCTTCTACTGTAAATTTGATAGGGATTCAAAAAAAGAAACCCTTCTGTTTCATCTGTAATTATGAATTGAATATTGATGAATGACTAAAGCAATTAAATCAAGAAAAAGAACGAAGAATTCAAAAGAATGGTTCTAAATTAGAAAGTAAGATAAAAACAAAAGTTGTACGGGTTCACAAAAACTACAAAAGAACTACGTGAATAAAAAAAAAATGAATATCGGAGTAGTTCGGATAGCTCAATAAATTTTGATTTCCATTTTTTTTTACTCTCAATTACTTCGACTGACTAAATCTTATTAATTGAAAAATTAAGTCATAATTGGTTGGTTGATTATATCATTAACTATTTCCTTTTTTGGGGGGTGAGAGGAACTTATCATGAATCCACTGATTTCTGCCGCTTCCGTTATTGCTGCTGGATTGGCTGTAGGACTTGCTTCTATTGGACCTGGGGTTGGTCAAGGCACTGCTGCAGGGCAAGCAGTAGAAGGGATTGCGCGACAACCAGAGGCAGAGGGAAAAATACGAGGTACTTTATTGCTTAGTCTGGCTTTTATGGAAGCTTTAACAATTTATGGGCTGGTTGTAGCATTAGCACTTTTATTTGCGAATCCTTTTGTTTAACCCTAAAAAAATAGAAAAATACAAATTTTTATTCTTTTTTCTGTGCACTTGATTTGCTGCTCTTGTTTTTCTAATTATATTATTGTGATTTCACTCCTACAATTCTTTATTTGTTCGTACAAGAACGCAGGGGAAGGGCTGATTTAAGGTAAGGGTAAGAAATTAACATACCGCTTGCCTTATTCCTTCTCTTTTTATTCCAATGCCCTTTTTTCCTTTCCATTTAAATTGATTCGGAAAATTTTTAGAAAGCGTTTAAAACAACTAATTCTAATAAGTATGATTCTTATGGGGAATCTTCCAATCCAATTGATCGACCAATAATAAAATATATATTCTAAAGAATTCTAATTCTAAAAAATTCGGAATCGTAGAAAGATAATTAATCTATCCAGAAGAGGAGATCATATGAAAAATATAACCGATTCTTTCCTTTGTTTGGGTTATTGGCTATCCGCCGGAAGTTTCGGGTTTAATACCGATATTTTAGCAACAAATCCAATAAATCTAAGTGTAGTGCTCGGTGTATTGGTTTTTTTTGGAAAGGGAGTGTGTGCGAGTTGTTTTATTTCAAGAATAGGTTGGATCCAACCAACTGCACTTATTTCTTTTAAAATAACTAGGAAAAAGTGTATGATCCCACGAATTACTTCTGAAAAAATTGAATCTTGAATAAATTAAGAAAAAATATTTGAGAACCATAGCATTTCGTGATTCGTTGTTAAATCCACTTTGATTCTCTATCAACCAAAAACTTTGGACCATTTTACCACGGTTAAAGCAAAGCTAAGCAGTTTTAAATCTAGACGCGGTGTAGTATTCTTTCTACCACTATGTTAATATAAAAAATGGTTTCAAAAAATCGTTGGAATTTCTTTTTTCGATTTAGAACACTCATGTCGATAAAATAGTTTATTTCCTCTTTCCGGCGAAAAGTCAAAAAAAAAAGGGTATTTCATTACCTTTTTCATACAATGCGAAATCGATGACCTATGTATAAATTAATAAGAATTCTTTGGATTTGAAGAAAAAAAAAAAAAAACAACTTTGCTGGCAAATATTTTTTTGTTCAGAAGAGTCCTCCAAAAATTCCGGTCTTGTATTAATAATAAATTTCAATATCTTTCAATATATTTGAAATACAAATAGAGAAGAGAGGATAGGCTCATTACAAAAAAAAAAAGATAGGGAAATTTCCCATAAGTAATTGGGTGTGAGAGC